TGTTTTGAGTGCCTTTTTATTTTCGGTTGGTCTTTATGGATTGATCACGAGTCGAAATATGGTTAGGGCCCTTATGTGTCTTGAACTTATTTTAAATGCAGTTAATATTAATTTTGTAACATTTTCTGATTTTTTTGATAGTCGTCAATTAAAAGGAGCCGTTTTCTCCATTTTTGTTATAGCGATTGCAGCCGCTGAAGCAGCTATTGGACTGGCTATTGTTTCATCAATTTATCGTAACAGAAAATCAACTCGGATCAATCAATCAAATTTGTTGAATAAGTAGTCTTAATCATATAAATTCTAATAGTAAATAAAAATTAATTCAAATAGCGATGTTTCCTATGTCAGGTTTAATCGTGTTTGCACAAACACAAGAAATCGAAGTATTTTGGACCTCTCTCATAAACCACTGCAGAAGTAGATTAAAAAAATTCTAGTAACTTATTGATTCGTCTAGTATCTAATATATTATTCATTTATAAGTTTACTATATCGAAAATTTATAACGTTCAATAGAAATCCAATGTCACATTCAGTAAAGATTTATGATACATGTATAGGATGTACTCAATGTGTCCGAGCCTGTCCCACCGATGTATTAGAAATGATACCTTGGGACGGATGTAAAGCTAAACAAATTGCTTCTGCTCCAAGAACAGAGGACTGTGTCGGTTGTAAGAGATGTGAATCCGCCTGTCCAACCGATTTCTTGAGTGTTCGGGTTTCTTTATGGCATGAAACAACTCGCAGCATGGGTCTAGGTTATTGATACGTTCCAAAAAACTCTACTTGAATCCATTTTATTTTTTTTTTACCGACAAAACCCGTGTTCAAAATATATTATTTTGAGCACAGGTTTTTCTGGTCCAAGTGTATCTTGTCTTTACCACGAATTTTTTTCCTTGGTTAACAATAATAGTCGTTTTGCCAATATTCGCGGGGTCCGTCATTTTATTTCTTCCCCATAGAGGAAATAGAGCAATTCGTTGGTATACTTTATGTATATGTATTTTAGAACTCCTTCTAACGACCTATGCATTCTGTTATCATTTTCAATTCGACGATCCATTAATCCAACTAGTGGAAGACTATCAATGGATCAATTTTTTTGCTTTCCATTGGAGATTGGGAATAGATGGACTTTCTATAGGACCCATTTTACTAACGGGATTCATCACTACTTTAGCTACTTTAGCGGCTTGGCCGGTTACTCGAGATTCTCGAATATTCCATTTCCTGATGTTAGCAATGTACAGCGGGCAAATAGGACTATTTTCTTCTCAGGACCTTTTACTTTTTTTTATCATGTGGGAGTTAGAATTAATTCCAGTTTATCTACTTTTATCCATATGGGGGGGAAAGAAGCGCCTTTACTCGGCTACAAAATTTATTTTATATACGGCGGGAGGTTCCATTTTTCTCTTATTGGGAGTTTTGGGTGTTGGTTTATATGGTTCGAATGAACCAACATTAAATTTTGAAACATTAGTTAATCAATCATATCCTGCGGCCTTGGAAATAATATTCTATATTGGATTTTTTATTGCTTTTGCTGTCAAATTGCCGATTATACCCCTACATACATGGTTACCAGATACCCACGGAGAAGCACATTACAGTACTTGTATGCTTCTAGCCGGAATCTTATTAAAAATGGGAGCCTATGGATTGATTCGAATTAATATGGAATTATTACCCCACGCCCATTCTATATTTTCTCCGTGGTTGGTAATAATAGGTACAATACAAATAATTTATGCAGCTTCAACATCTCCCGGCCAACGTAATTTAAAAAAAAGAATAGCCTATTCCTCTGTATCTCATATGGGTTTCATACTTATAGGAATTGGTTCGATAACCGATACGGGACTCAATGGAGCCATTTTACAAATAATCTCTCATGGATTTATCGGGGCTGCGCTTTTTTTCTTGGCAGGAACGAGTTACGATAGAATACGTCTTGTTTATCTCGATGAAATGGGCGGAATAGCTATTCCAATGCCAAAACTATTCGTGATGTTCAGTAGCTTTTCGATGGCTTCCCTTGCATTACCGGGTATGAGTGGTTTTGTTGCGGAATTGATAATCTTTTTTGGAATAATTACTAGCCAAAAATATCTTTTAATGTCAAAAATATTAATTACTTTTATAATGGCAGTTGGGATGATATTAACTCCTATTTATTCATTATCTATGTTACGCCAGATGTTTTATGGATACAAACTTTTTAATGCTCCAAACTCTTATATTTTTGATTCTGGTCCGCGAGAGTTATTTGTTTCGATCTCTATCTTTCTACCCGTAATAGGTATTGGTATGTACCCCGATTTTGTTCTTTCACTATCAGTTGACAAGGTCGAACTTATTCTATCTAATTTTTTTTGTAGATAGTTTTTCTCTCTTAAGCTTAAGTTAACAAATGAATTTCAACCCAATATGTTTGGTCTTTGTGAGAACCATGTGAATCCCTACACTAGTTGATTCACATGGTTTTAGT